TTTATAAAAATAATTTTTTAATTTTACATTGAAAATGTAAGGTTTTTTTTAAACTATATAAATAGAAATAATAACGGAGTTAAACCGCTAAATTACAAAGTTAGAAGCTTTGACTTAAACCTTTTATTTCTTTAATTGGAAAAATTTTTCAATTTTGTTATTAACAGTAACATACCTCTTTTTGGTTTCAATTAAATTAAATAAGGATAGACGTTATCAAATTTTTAGGTCGAAACTAAATGTAAATTTTACTTCTTATTTAAGATAAATTGATTTTTCAATACTTTTTGATTGCAATTCAAATGTTATAATTAACTATTATCCTTAGATAGCTCAGTTTAGAGCTCCGGCGGCTCATTCGTGGTAAAGCCCAATCAATAAAATTAATAGAAATAAGAAAATAATAATTGTGTAATTAGTTACATTAGATATATTTATAATTAAAATTATTGGCATCAAAAGGGCAATTTCTACATCAAAAATTAAAAAAATTACAGCAATTAAAAAAAAATGTAAAGAAAAAGGAAGACGAGAGGAATTTTTAGGGTCAAACCCACACTCAAACGGAGACCTTTTTTCTCGGTCAGTTCTTGTTTTTTTAGAAATTGCTCTTACTAAGATTATTATTAAAGAGGAAATTGTTATAATTACGATTGCTAATACTATTAAAATTTTAATTATTTATACTAAATTTTTAGATCTTTTAATTGGAAGTTAAATATAATTTTTATACTATATAAATTTATCTGCCTCATCAGTAAATTGAAATATATAAAAACAATCAGACTACATCTACGAAATGCCAGTATCAAGCTGCTGCTTCGAACCCAAAATGATGAATTGAAGAGAAATGGTTTTTTAAATGTCGGATTCAACAAACTAAAAGAAAAGTAGTGCCGATGATTACATGAAGACCGTGGAATCCGGTAGCTATAAAAAATCTAGATCCATAAATAGCATCAGCAATAGTGAATGGTGCTTCTATGTATTCTAGCCCCTGTAAAAAAGAAAAGTATACTCCTAAGAAAATTGTTAAGAATAAGCCTTGTCTACATTGTTTGAAGTTATCCTCCATAAGTCTGTGGTGTGCTCATGTAATAGTAATACCTGATCTTAATAAAATTAGTGTATTAAGTAAAGGAATTTCAAGAGGGTTGAATGGAATAATAGATTTAGGGGGTCAAGATATTCCTAGCTCAATAGTAGGTGCTAGACTTCTGTGGAAAAATCCCCAAAAAAATGATATGAAGAATAAAACTTCTGATGTAATAAATAAAATTATTCCTAATCGTAATCCGTTAGTAACTTTTATAGTATGAAGGCCTTGAAAAGTGCCTTCTCGTGTGATATCTCGTCATCATTGAAATATGGTTAAAACAGTGATTAATAACCCTAAAAATAAAAGATTTGGATTAAATTGATGGAATCATTTGATTAGGCCAGATACTAGGGTTATTGTGCCGATTGCCCCAGTTAAGGGTCAAGGGCTATAATTGACTAAATGATAGGTATGGTTTCTTATTGACATTAACAGACTTCTCTAGAGTAAAGAGTTGATAAAACTGCGAAGACATAAGATTGAATAATAGCTACGGCAGCTTCGAGAGTTAGCAAGAGGAGTTGCGTAATAATTAATAAATTGATTATAATAAGTCTAATTTTAGAGCCGGTATTTCCTAAAAGAGTCAATAGAAGGTGTCCAGCGATTATATTAGCTGCTAGTCGAATTGCAAGAGTAATAGGACGAATTATATTTCTAATTGTTTCAATACAAACCATAAAGGGTATTAATACTGAAGGGGTTCCTTGGGGTACTAGATGTCTAAATATATGTTGGGTATTAGTGATTCATCCAAATAGTATAAATCTGATTCAAAGGGGCAGGGCCAATGCCAGAGTTATTGATATGTGACTAGTTGAGGTGAAAATATATGGAAATAATCCAATAAAATTATTGAATATAATTATAGAGAATAGAGTAATAAAAATTAATGTTCCTCCTTTGATTTTGTCAGATTTTATTAAAATTTTAAATTCTAGATGAAGAGTAGAAATAATTTTAATTCAAATGTAATTATAGCGCGTTGGGATTAGTCAAAATATTATGGGCAATACTATTAGCCCGATAAAGGATCTTGATCAATTTAATGATATGTTAAAGATTCTTGATGAAGGGTCGAATGAAGAAAATAAATTAGTTATCATTTTCAATTTAATGTTTTAGATAGTAAAGTTTTATTGTTAGTTTTAGGGGTAGTTTTTAAGTAAGTAAAATAATTTAAAGAATTAAATATAATAAAAATAATAGTAAATATAATAAATAAGGTTAATCAATTTATTGGGGCTATTTGTGGAATTAAAAAATATTTATTTATAAATAATTTTAGATTGACAACCTAATGTTATAGTTTAACTAATTTTTTCATTAGAAGTAATTGCTAATTTACTATATAGTGGTTTAAGAGACCAGTACTTGCTTTCAGTCATCTAATGATTTAGTTAGAGGATATTCATTTAATAAAGGAGTTAATTGATACTCTTTCAATAGTAATGGGCATAAAACTGTGATTAGACCCGCAAATTTCTGAACATTGCCCAAAAAATAAGCCCGATCGTCTTATAATAAATCTTACTTGATTTAATCGGCCTGGCGTAGCGTCAATTTTAACTCCTAGAGAAGGGATAGTTCATGAGTGAAGGACATCAGCTGCAGATACTAAGAGCCGAATTTGAGTGTTGAAGGGTAAAACCACACGATTGTCAACGTCTAGAAGACGAAAGTTAGATGGTCTTATTTCGTTGATAGGAATTATATAGGAATCAAATTCTAAATTGTTAAAATCAGAATATTCATATCTTCAGTATCATTGATGCCCAATTGTTTTAAGGGTTATTATAGGGTTATTGATTTCATCTAATAGATAGAGAAGGCGAAGAGAGGGGAGAGCAATAAAAATTAAAGTGATGGCTGGTAAAATAGTTCAAATAATTTCGATTTTTTGTCCTTCTAGTAGAAAGCGATTGTTATATTTATTAAAAAAAAGTGTTAGTATTAAATACCCTACTAAAGTAGTGATTATTATTAAAATTAATAATGTGTGATCATGAAAAAAAGAAAGCTGCTCTATTAATGGAGATGCTCTGTCCTGGAGATTAAAGTTTGATCAAGTTGCAATTTCTAAAAAAAGTTAACTTTATATATAGATCTTAAATCTATTGCACTAATCTGCCACATTAGAATCTAGAGATAATAGGCAATTCAGAGTATCTATGTTCTGCCGGTGGCGTTAATTGGAATCATTCGATAGAAGTATTTATTTGATTTGAATAAATTAGTGTACGATTTGTTGCTAGTCTTTCTCAGATGATAAAAAGAAGCATAATTACTCCAATTAGGGAAATTGTTGATCCAATAGAGGAAACTACATTTCAAGAAGTATACGCGTCTGGGTAATCAGAATATCGACGGGGTATCCCTCTTAACCCTAAAAAATGTTGAGGAAAAAAAGTTAAATTAACTCCTACGAATATAATAAAAAATTGAATTTTAAGCATCATTGGGTTGAGAGCTATACCGGTGAATAGGGGGAATCAATGAATAAAGCCTGCTATAATAGCGAAAACGGCGCCTATAGATAGAACATAATGAAAATGGGCTACTACATAATATGTGTCGTGAAGAACAATATCAATAGATGAATTAGCTAAAACAACGCCTGTCAGGCCCCCAACAGTAAATAAGAATACGAAGCCTAGAGATCATAATAGTGAAGGCGAGTAGTTAAGTTGTGTGCCATGAAGAGTTGCTAATCATCTGAAAATTTTAATGCCCGTGGGCACTGCAATAATTATAGTTGCTGAAGTAAAATAAGCCCGAGTATCAACATCTATGCCTACAGTAAATATGTGGTGTGCTCATACTACAAACCCCAACAGGCCAATTGCTAGCATAGCATAAATTATTCCTAAAGATCCAAATGTTTCCTTTTTTCCTCTTTCTTGACTAATAATGTGAGAAATTATTCCAAATCCTGGCAGAATCAGAATATAGACTTCCGGGTGCCCAAAAAATCAAAATAAATGCTGGTAAAGAATTGGATCCCCCCCTCCGGCGGGATCAAAAAATGAAGTATTTAGATTTCGGTCAGTTAATAATATTGTGATAGCTCCTGCCAGAACGGGCAAGGATAGGAGAAGTAATAGAGCAGTAATTGCTACAGCTCATACAAAAAGAGGTATTCGGTCAAATGTTATTCCGTGGGATCGTATATTAATTACTGTAGAAATGAAGTTAACTGCCCCTAAAATTGAAGAAATTCCCGCCAAGTGAAGGCTAAAGATTGCTAAATCAACTGATGCCCCTCTGTGGGCAATGGTGGAAGATAAAGGTGGGTAAACCGTTCACCCAGTTCCTGCTCCTCTTTCAACCATTGATCTTGTTAGTAAAAGGGTAAGAGAGGGAGGAAGAAGCCAAAATCTTATATTGTTTATTCGAGGAAAAGCCATATCCGGGGCCCCAAGTATTAAGGGGACTAATCAATTTCCAAATCCACCGATTATAATTGGTATAACTATGAAAAAAATTATTACAAAAGCGTGAGCGGTGACAATTACGTTATAAATTTGGTCATCGCCGATTAAGGATCCTGGGGTTCCTAGTTCTGCTCGAATTAGCAGGCTTAAAGAAGTGCCCACTATTCCTGATCATGCCCCAAAAATAAAATACAATGTGCCAATATCTTTATGGTTTGTTGAAAATAATCATTTTTGCGGTGAAATGGCTGAAGTTAGGCAATAAATTGTAAATTTATTTATGAATCAAAAAAAATTCTTTTACCAAATTAGTCTTATATTCAATAAATGATTTTAAATTGCAAATTTAAAGGTGGGGTTTCTCTAAGGCTTAAAGAACCTCCTTTATAATTAACTTTGAAGGTTAATAGTTTAGTTTTAACTTAAATCCTTTAAATAATAATTTAATTTAAAAGTTAATGATGTTTGTTAAGAAAATTAGCCCCGTTAATCTTATTGAGTTGATAACAAAAATGATTTTATTATTAAAGAATTTTACATTAATTTTTCATGAAAAATTATTGAAATTTATTATTAAAATGGAAAAAGTTACACGTAAGTAGAAGAATAGGGTAATTATTGTTAATATAATTATTATAAATGCTATTAGTTTAAATCCAATAAAAATTAAATTTTGAATAATTAGTAATTTTGGTAAAAACCCTAAAAATGGGGGTAAACCACCTATAGATAGAAAATTGATAATAAATGAAAATTTAATTAGTATAGACTTATTTGAGGAAAAATATAATTGTTTTAAATGGTTAATATTTATAATTTTTAAAATTTTTATTATTCTGAGGGAAATTATGCAGTAGATAATAAAATAAGTTATTCAAATATTTTCTATTAAAAGTATAGCTCTGATTATTCATCCAGTATGATTAATTGAAGAGTAGGCTATAATTGTTTTGAGGTTTGTTTGATTTAACCCTATAATTCTTCCTACTGTTATTGATATAATAATTATTATTATTATAAAATTGACAGAGTTGTTTGTGTATATTAATAAAATTATTGGTGCAATTTTTTGACTTGTTAGTAAGATTATATTTTTGTTTCAATTTATTTGAATTATGATTTGGGGGACTCAAAAATGAAACGGTGCGGCTCCTATTTTTATTAAAAGAGCTGAATTAAGAATTAATAAAATTATTGGTGCAATTTTTTGACTAAAATTATTTATTATCAAAATTATTACTGAGAATAAAAGGGCAGAAGAAGCTAGGGCTTGTACAAGAAAGTATTTCATAGAAGATTCGGCGGATAAAGGATTTTTTTTGTCATTAATTAGTGGGATAAATCTAATTAAATTAATTTCTAATCCTATTCAGGTTCCGATTCAAGAGTAAGAAGAAATCGAAATCAGGGTTCCTACAATTGCTGTAATAAAAAAAATTATTTTGTAAATATTATTTATTAAAAAAAAAAGGATTAAAACCTTTATATACGGGGTATGAGCCCATTAGCTTTATTAGCTTATTTTTTTACATTTTATTATATGAGGTATAAGAATTTTTGGTATTCTCGGAAATAGTTTAATTCTATTAAATGTAATGAAGGTAATAAAATTACATTATTTACTCTATCAAAGTAATCCTTTAATCAGGCACTTCATTCGATATTTATAATGTTAGTATAAATATTAGTTTTTGCTAATCTAATTTAATTTGATTAATTTAATTTTAATTTAGTTAAATAAATGTAGTTATTAAATTTGTTAAATATATCAAAAATTAATAATTAAATTAAATTAATAATAATAAGTTATTGTTATATATAACTAATTTTTGGTTTATACTATTGATATATAAATCGTTATCATATTTATAGATAATTATTAAATATATTATTTTTTTATAAAAAGCGATATTTATTTATTCGCAGTATTTATTTTTATATATTAAGTAATTTTAGATTTAGAAATTTATTTTATTATTAACAAATTTTGTGCCAGCAGTTGCGGTTATACAACAAATGAAATTGAATTATATTAGTATATAATTAAATGATTATGTTTAAATTAAGGATTTATTTATTAGATGAAATTTTAATTAAATTAATAATTTATATTTTATTATTTGAGGTTATTAAATTTATTATTAAACTAGGATTAGATACCCTATTATTTTAAATGTAATTTATTTATACTTAATTATTATTAGTTAAGTTCTTCAAAATTAAAAGTTTTGGCGGTATTTTAATCTTTTTAGAGGAACCTGTTCTGTAATTGATATCCCACGATAAGTTAAACTTTTTCTTAATTTGTATATCGTTGTTTGAAAAAAATTTTATTAGAATTTTAATTTTTGTAATTAATATTAATTAAATAAATCAGATCAAGACATAGTTTATGGAAAAGTAGAAATGGGTTACAATAATTTTATTTATTTAAGGATAAAAAATTTAAATGTTTTTTTGAATGTGGATTTAAAAGTAATCTTATTTATTTAATATGATGATTAAAGTTTTGAAATATGCACATATCGCCCGTCGCTCTTTTTACAAAGAAAGATAAGTCGTAACATAGTAGGCGTACTGGAAAGTGTGCCTAGAAAGTCAAGTTAGAGCTTGTAAAGCATTTTATTTACATTAAAAATTAATTGTTAAAGTCAATATAGCTTGATTATTATTTAATTATTTAGTTATTGTTTTTAGTAATTTGTTTAATAAAAATAATTTTATTATTAAAAGTTTAATTATAATGTTTAGAAAAAATTTAATTTAATTATAGATGATTTGTATTGTGAAAGATTTTAAAATTTTTGTTATTAAATTTAAAGTAAAATTGATTTTTTGTACCTTGTGTATCAGGGTTGATTAATTATAATTAATAGATTTTAATTTCTCGAAATAAAAAGATTTAATTAATTATTATTTTTATTGTTAAATAAATATTGTTAATAATTATTTAGAAATGAAAAGTTATTCGTTTTTTATATATCTAGTTGTTATAGAAATAAGTTTAATTTATAAATTTAATATTATATATTTATTTTTTTAATTATATAATTTAATTTTAAAATATTTAATGGGATTAGCTTTTAAATATATTATTATAATGATTTAGTTTATTTAAATTAATAGGATTAGAATTGTCTTTTTATAAGTTTGTTATAAATTATTTAGTTTATTATAGGATTTATTATTATTTAATTTTTTATATAACAAATATTTTTAATATTATTTATTATGATATAATGATTAAATTAGTATATTAGTTATTGTTTATAATTGTTTTAGTTGTAATTTATTATAAGGAATTCGGCAAATAATTTTTTCGAATGTTTATCAAAAACATTTCTTTTTGTTAATAATTTAAAGTTTGGCCTGCTCAATGATATTTTAAATAGCTGCGGTAATTTGACCGTACAAAGGTAGCATAATCATTAGTTTTTTAATTGAAAGCTAGAATGAATGGTTTAACGAGAAAAAAGCTGTCTTATTTTAATTATTAAAATTTAATTTTTAAGTTAAAAAGCTTAAATAATTTTAAAAGACGAGAAGACCCCATAGATCTTTATTAATTTTATTTTATAATATATTTTAGATGTATAATTTTATTATATTTTAATTTAATTTTATTGGGGTGATATAAAAATTAAATAAACTTTTTATTATATTTATATATTAATTTATAATTTTTTGATCCATTAATGATGATTATAAGTTTAAGTTACCTTGGGGATAACAGCGTAATTTTTTTGAAGAGTTCTTATCGATAAAAAAGATTGCGACCTCGATGTTGGATTAAGAAAATAATTTTGGTGCAAAATTTAAATATTAGGGTCTGTTCGACCCTTAAATTCTTACATGATCTGAGTTCAGACCGGCGTGAGCCAGGTTGGTTTCTATCTTTAAAATTTTAATATATTTTAGTACGAAAGGACCAAATATATGATATATTATTTAGTTTTTGAATGAAATTGTTATTTTGGCAGATTAGTGCGATAAATTTAGAATTTATTAATGTATATTTTATACAGATAATATTTGTATTTTGTTGAATTAATTTTAGTAATTTTAATATCCATTATTATAATTGTTTGTGTTTTAATTAGAGTAGCTTTTTTGACTTTAATGGAGCGTAAGGTTTTAGGGTATATCCAAATTCGTAAGGGGCCTAATAAATTAGGCTTTATGGGTATTTTGCAGCCTTTTTCTGACGCAATTAAATTATTTTCTAAGGAACAGACTTTTCCAATTATTTCTAATTATTTAATTTATTTTTTATGTCCTATTATTAATTTATTTTTATCTTTGTTTTTATGGTTAGTTCTGCCATTTTTAACAGGTCTGTATTATTTTAATTTGGGTATATTATTTCTTTTATGTTGTATGAGTATGGGGGTTTACACAATTATAGTAGCTGGATGATCTTCTAATTCTAATTATTCATTATTAGGGGGCTTACGAGCTGTGGCTCAAACAATTTCTTACGAAGTTAGAATAGCCTTAGTTTTAATATCTTTTATATTATTAGTTGGGAGTTATTCTTTTTTTGATTTTTATTTATACCAAAAATATGTTTATATAATATTTTTAACATTTTTTTTAATATTAGTTTGAATGGTAATTATATTGGCTGAAACTAATCGAACTCCGTTTGATTTTGCAGAGGGGGAATCAGAGTTAGTGTCAGGGTTTAATGTTGAATATAGAAGAGGGGGATTTGCTCTTTTATTTCTTGCTGAGTATTCAAGTATTTTGTTTATAAGAGGGCTATTTTCTATTATTTTTTTGTCAAGAAACTTGATTAGCTTATTTTTTTTTTTAAAGTTAACTTTTATTTCTTTTTTCTTTATTTGGGTTCGAGGGACTTTGCCTCGTTATCGTTATGATAAATTAATATATTTAGCTTGAAAAATTTTTTTGTCTTTATCTTTAAATTATTTAATTTTTTATTTGGGGTTAAAAATATTCTATTTTTCCTTATTAGTTTAGTTAATAAAATTTAGTAAAGTTAATAGTAAATTTTATTACTATGTTATATTTTCAAAATATATACTTATATCAAGTTCATTAACTAATAAATTAGATTATCCCAAATTTTAGTTATAAGTGGGTTAATTAAATAATATATAAAATAAATAACTGTTAAAACTTGCCCGATTAAAATGTAGGGGTCTTCTACAGGTCGTGCCCCGATTCAAGTTAATAAGATTACAATTGCTAGTAAGTTTCAAAATAAAATTTGATTAATAGGGTAAAATTGTATACTTTGAAATTTTTGATTGTTTATAAAAGGAATAAATATTAAGATTAAAATTGATATCACTAAAGCGATAACTCCTCCTAGCTTATTGGGGATTGAGCGAAGAATGGCGTAAGCAAATAAAAAGTATCATTCAGGCTGAATGTGAATAGGTGTGACTAGTGGATTTGCTGGGATAAAATTATCTGGGTCTCCTAATATGTAAGGGTTCCTTAAATTTAAAAATAAAAGAGCTGAGATTATTACAACAAATCCTATAATGTCTTTGTATGAAAAATATGGATGAAATGGAATTTTGTCAAGATTTCTGTTTACCCCTAAAGGATTATTTGACCCAGTTTGATGCAGAAATAATAAATGAATTATTGTTAAAGCTATAATTACAAAAGGCAATAAAAAATGAATTGTGAAAAATCGGTTAAGAGTGGCGTTATCAACTGCAAATCCCCCTCAAATTCATTGAACAAGCATATTGCCTAAATAAGGAACGGCTGAAAGCAGGTTAGTGATTACAGTTGCTCCTCAAAATGATATTTGTCCTCAAGGTAACACATACCCTATGAAAGCGGTTCCTATTACTACGAATAATATGATTACTCCAATTATTCATGTATGAAGAAAACGATACGATCTATAATATATTCCTCGGCCGATGTGAATATAGATACAAATAAAAAAAAAAGATGCTCCGTTGGCGTGAAAAGTCCGTAATAGTCAGCCGTAATTTACATCACGGCAAATATGATTAATTCTATTAAATGCTATTTCAATATTGGGGGTGTAATGTATAGCTAAAAACAGTCCTGTTAAAGTTTGAATGATTAAACATAACCCTAGTAAAGATCCGAAGTTTCATCAATTAGAAATATTAGATGGAGAGGGTAAATCTACTAGGGAGTTATTGGCAATTTTTAATAATGGGTGGTTAGTTCGTATAGGTTTATTCATTAAAATTTTTGTCGTAGGGGGCCTCTATTAATATCAGTAATTTTAACTACGATGATTAGAGTTATTAACAAGTAGTTAATTAATAAAATTGTAATAAAATTATTAGGGTAATTGTAGATTTTGTTTAATATGAGTTTATTTTCTGGCATTAAGGAATTAATGTTATCAATTTTAATTATTTCTATAGTTTTAATTGATTGATAAATAAATGTTTTATCAAGAACTAAGAACGAGATTATTAAGAATCTGATAAGTATTATGAATCTTGAATATTTTATAGAAAATTTAAATTTTTCATTTGATACAATTCTAGTTATGTAGATGAATAAAATTAATATGCCTCCTACCATAATTAAAAAAATGATATAGGACATTCAAAAAGAATAACATATAAATCTTCTTAAAATTGTAATGGATAGCGTTTGAATCAATAAAATTAGTCCCATGGATAGGGGGTGATTTAAAGAAATAAAAATTATATTTAAGATTAGACAATTGATTATAAATATATATATTATGCAGAGAATAGTTTAAATAAAATTTTAATTTTGGAGATTAAAGATGAAAATAATTTTTTTTCTCTGAAGTTTTAAAAGATATTTCTTATTTTTGATTTACAAGACCAATATTTTTTTTAAATTATTAAAACTTTTGTTTATAAATTTATTTATATTTATGTATTTTAGAGGAGTTTATGTCTATTCAAGAAATCGAAAACATTTACTTTTAATGTTATTGAGATTGGAGTTTATTGTTTTATCTTTGTATATAATTATTTTTTATTTTTTATCTATATATGATTTTGAATATTTTTTTTGTTTAATATTTTTAATTTTTAGAGTTTGTGAGGGAGTTTTGGGGCTATCTCTTTTAGTATTAATAATTCGCAGGCATGGAAATGATTTTATTAATTCATTTATAATCTTATAATGATAAAATTTTTATTAATAATTATTTTTACTATATTCTTAGTTTTTAAGAATCGTTTTTATTTGATTCAAAATTTAATTTTTTTAATTTCTTTTATTTTTATATTATTAGGCATTAAAAATGAGTACATGTTTATAAGATATTATTTGGGAATAGATGTTTTATCTTTTGGTTTAATTTTATTGACATTTTGAATTTGTGGATTAATAATTATAGCTAGAGAAAAAATTAATTATTTATATAATTATTCGAGTTTTTTTTTGTTTATAATTATTTTTATAATATTAATATTATTTTGTTCTTTTGGGGCTTCGAATTTATTAGGATTTTATATATTTTTTGAAATAAGTTTAATCCCTGTTTTAGTGTTAATTATAGGATGGGGGTATCAACCTGAGCGGCTGCAAGCTGGTGTTTATTTATTGTTTTATACTTTATTGGCTTCTTTGCCGATAATAATTTCTATTTTTATTTATTACAATATAAATAATAATTTAATGTTTTATATATTTTATGTTAATTATAATTATTTTTTATTTTATTTATGTATAATTCTAGCGTTTTTAGTAAAAATGCCTATGTTTTTAGTTCATTTATGATTGCCGAAAGCTCATGTCGAGGCCCCTATTTCTGGGTCGATAATTTTAGCTGGAATTATATTAAAATTAGGTGGGTACGGTATTTTGCGAGTTATAAGTATATTTTTATACACAGGTAGATTATTTAATTATATTTGAGTTGGGATTAGTTTGTATGGGGGGTTTTTAATTAGTTTGATTTGTTTACGACAAATTGATATAAAAATAATAATTGCCTATTCTTCAGTTGCTCATATAGGGTTAGCCTTAGGGGGTATAATAACTATAAATTTATTGGGAATTTGTGGTTCTTATTTGATAATAATTTCTCATGGGTTGTGTTCATCTGGTTTATTTTGTTTGGCCAATATTTCTTATGAGCGCTTAGGCAGCCGAAATTTATTTATTAATAAGGGATTAATTAATATAATACCTAGAATGTCTTTATGGTGATTTTTGTTAGTTAGATCTAATATAGCCGCCCCACCCTCTTTAAATTTATTAAGAGAAATTTGCTTGATTAATAGAATAGTTAGTTGAAGAATATTAAGAATATTAGGGATTATATTGATTTCTTTTTTTTCAGCTGCTTATTCTTTATATTTATATTCTTTCATCCAACATGGTAAATTTTTTTCTGGTAATTATAGATTTTCTTTGGGTGAGATTCGTGAATATTTATTATTGTTGTTACATTGATTACCTTTAAATATTATAATTTTAAAGCCCGAAAGTTTTATTTTGTGGGTTTATTTAAGTAATTTAAACAAAAATATTGATTTGTGGTGTCAAAAATATGAATTTCATCTTAAATAATAAAAAAAATTTCTATTTGTTATATTGGTTCTTTATCTTTGTTAATATTATCACTGTCTATATTTTTTATATCTTTGTTTTTTTTGATAAAAGATTTAGTTTATTTTATTGAATTAGATTTGATTAGTCTTAATTCATCTAGTTTTGTAATAACAATTTTATTAGATTGGATAAGTTTAATATTTATGAGATTTGTAATATTTATTTCTTCTATAGTCATTTTGTATAGAGAAGAGTATATGCATGGGGATTTAACTATTAATCGTTTTATTATGCTTGTATTAATATTTGTGCTATCAATAATTTTTTTAATTATTAGTCCTAATTTGGTAAGAATTTTGTTAGGTTGAGATGGGCTAGGGCTGGTATCTTATTGTTTAGTTATTTATTATCAAAATGTAAAGTCTTATAATGCTGGTATAATTACAGCTTTATCAAATCGGATTGGGGACGTAGCTCTTTTATTAGCTATTTCTTGAATATTAAATTATGGCTCTTGAAATTATATTTTTTATCTTGATATTATAAAAAATGATTTTTGTATGGAATTTATTATATATATAATTGTGTTGGCCGCTTTTACTAAAAGAGCTCAGATTCCCTTTTCTTCTTGGTTGCCCGCAGCAATAGCTGCTCCTACGCCGGTTTCGTCTTTAGTTCATTCATCTACTTTAGTGACTGCCGGAGTTTACTTATTAATTCGTTTTAATTTTGTTTTTAGAAATCAATTAATGTGTATAATATTATTAATTAGAACATTAACTATATTTATGTCAGGAATTGGTGCTAATTTTGAATTTGACTTAAAAAAAATTATTGCTTTGTCTACTTTAAGACAGTTGGGGCTAATAATAAGAATTTTATTTATGGGGAATTCAGTTTTATCATTTTTTCATTTATTAACTCATGCTATATTTAAAGCTCTTTTATTTATGTGTGCAGGTTCAATTATTCATAATTTTAAAAATTGTCAAGATATTCGTTATATAGGGGGCTTAATACTTCAAATGCCATTAACTTGTAGTTTTTTTAATATTTCTAATTTAGCTTTATGTGGGTTTCCATTTTTGGCTGGGTTTTATTCTAAGGATTTAATTTTAGAAACTTGTTCTTTGAGATATGTAAATATTTTGATTTATTTTTTATTTTATTTTTCTACAGGGCTTACTATATGTTATTCTTTACGTTTATGTTATTATTCATTAATTGGAGCTTTAAATTTTAAACCTTTTATGATGTTAAATGATAATGGATTTATTATACTGAAGGGTATATCTGGTTTGTTTATAATAGTTATTTTTAGAGGGAGAATATTAAGATGATTGGTTTTTCCCACCCCTTCAATAATTTGTTTGCCTTTTTTAATAAAAATTATAGCTTTGTTAGTAACAATTATTGGTGCAATTTTTGGATTTGAAATGTCAAAATTTTATTTAACTTGATTTTCTCAAGTATTAATTTATCATAGAGGGCTATATTTTTTTGCTACAATGTGATTCATGCCCTTTATCTCTACATTTGGGGTAAATTATTATTTTCTTTTTTTAGGTAATTATATTAATAAAAATTTTGATCAAGGATGATCAGAGTATTTTGGAGGTCGAGGTTTATATAATTTTTTAAAAAATTTTTCTGTAAATTATCAATTAATTGAAAATAATAGAATAAAAATTTACTTTTTAATATTTATTTTGTGAATTATAATTTTATATATTATACTTTATTTAAATAGCTTATATAGAGCGTGATATTGAAGATATTAAGGAAATTATTTAATTTTTAAATA